AGACGCTGATTGTCTGCTTTTGATTCAACACACTTCCACTGTAGTGTCCGAGTAGATACTGTTACTTTCTCTCGAACCATAAAAATTTTAAAATAATTGAATCGTTTTTTTCTCTTGTTTATCTTGAAATACCTTCAATTTTTATTTCTTTTATTTCTACACACGTCGTTTTTTCGGAGGTCTACAGCCATTATGTGGCATAGGGGTTACATCACGCACAAAAGTTAATAGTATACCACTTCTGCGAATAGCGCGTAATGCCGCGTCTCTTCCGAGACCCGGTCCTTTTATCATGACTTCCGCTCGTTGCATACCTTGATCCACTACTGTACGAATAGCGTTTCCTGCTGCGGTTTGAGCAGCAAAGGGCGTCCCCCTTCTTGTACCCTTGAATCCACAAGTACCGGCAGAGGACCAAGAAACCACTCGACCCCGTACATCTGTAACAGTCACAATAGTATTATTGAAACTTGCTTGAACATGAATAACCCCCTTTGGTATTCTACGTGTATTCTTACGTGAACCAATACGTCCATTCTTACGTGAACCAATTCTCGGTATAGTTTTTGCCATATTTTTTCATCTCATAAATATGAGTCAGAGATATATGGATATATCCATTTCGTGTCAAAAAAAAAAGGACTCCCTCCCTTTTTTACCTTTTTACTTTTACATCGGGTGTTTTAACAAGTCCGATTATCCTTGTCTTTGTTTATGTCTTGGGTTGGAACAAATTACTATAATCCGTCCCCGCCTACGGATTAGTTGACATTTTTCACAAATTTTACGAACAGAAGCTCTTATTTTCATATTTGGCATTCCTCATTTTATTTTTTCATCTCGAATAATCTTCTCACGAAAGGACTGTTGAAGTTGATAAAAACACCTAATCTTTCGAATCCTTATTGCGAAGTCGATAAATTATACGTCCTCTGGTTGAATCATAACGACTTACTTCAATTTTGACTCTATCGCCTGGTAGTATCCGTATAAAACTACGTCGGATCTTTCCTGAAACATAACCTAGAATCATATCTTGATTATCTAAGCGAATCCGGAACATACCGTTGGGAAGGGATTCAGTAATTAAACCTTCATGAATCCATTTTTGTTCTTTCATTCCAGGTAAAGCCTCCTTGAAGTATCAATTGATGGAGGAGGAACGATATTAGACAACCCGCCCCTTTTCTTTTTGTTTTCACAAATAAGAAGTTTCGGACCCAATTCGTATATTAGAAGGATTACCATATATAACACAAAACTTCTCCACCAATTCGTTCTAGTCGAGCCTCTCGGTCTGTCATTATACCTCGGGAAGTAGAAATAATTACAATTCCCATCCCACCTAGAATTCTAGGAATTCGTTGGTAGTTCGAATAGATTCGTAGACCAGGCCGACTGATCCGTTTTAAATTTAAAAAATTTCTATAAGACCTTTTCCTATTCCTTCTATGCCGTAGGGTTAAAACCAAAAAGTCTTTTTTGGTTTCTTTATGTTTTCTCACGTTTTCGATAAAACCCTCTCGTAAAAGTATTTTAACAATATTTTCAGTGATATTAGTAGATACTATTCGAACCACCCTTTTTCTATCCATATCAGCATTTCGTATAGAAGTTATTATGTCAGCAATAATATCCCTACCCATGGTGAATTAAATTTCTGGGTGCTCCCCAATTTTGATATAATCAACATGTTTTTTTACTTATTTTTTTATGGATTTAAATTAAAGGCATATGCGTGAGACACAATCTACTAAAAATTCTGAATATATTTCTTAATCTCTTTGTTTCAAATACTTTACTATAACCATATGATGGTATTATCCTTTTTTATAAGACCTTACAATACCTCCGGAGCTAATGAAACAATTTTAGTAAAATTTAACTGTCTCAATTCACGGGCAATTGCACCAAAAATTCGAGTTCCTTTGGGGTTTCCTTCTTGATCAATGACAACCGCAGCATTGTCATCATATCGTATTATAATACCGTTATCACGTTTGAGTTCTTTACAAGTACGTACAATTACAGCTCTGACCACCTCTGATCTTGCTAGGGGCATATTTGGCACTGCTTCTTTGATCACAGCAACAATAACGTCACCTATATGAGCATATCGACGATTGCTAGCTCCTATGATTCGAATACACATCAATTCTCGAGCCCCGCTGTTATCCGCTACATTCAAAAGGGTCTGGGGTTGAATCATATAATTTTTTTATAATCTTTTCTTTCAATGCAAAGCAAAGAGTGAAGAAAAAAAAAGAAATATTGTTTATCAAAAGAAAGAAACCGGCACCTGTGATTTTTTTATCCCGAAATAATAAATTGAGTTCGTATAGGCATTTTGGACGATGCTATTGAAATCGCTCTTCTGGCTATATTTTCTGTTACTCCACCCATTTCATAAAGTATTCGACCTGGTTTAACAATAGCTACCCAATATTCAGGGGATCCTTTTCCCGAACCCATACGTGTTTCTGCGGGTCTTACTGTAACC